AAATTTCTATCAATTGATACCTATTCATTCGGTCAAAGTCTCCACGGCGTTTTCACGCCCCTCTACTGAGAGGTGCACCATGTTGATAGGAATCGGCAAAGACCTTCTTGTACACGTCCTCGAGGGCAGCATTCATGGCAATCATCACGTCTTTCTCCCGAGGGCATGGTATGGCTTTGTTCTTTGTGTTGTTTAATAGAATAGATGTCGAGTGCCGCTTTTCCCCGTCCGAGAATCTCCATCTGCTCTAACTGGGCGAGCTATCATCCTAATTTATGTCAGGTTGGTTGTTCAAAATAAAAAATATCTTTACCCTTTGCATCTTCATCTTTTCGAAAGCCTAGACCCATTCTTCTGGATCTTTATTAGTCCTAGGTGCAAAGCCTCTTCAATTCAATAAAGACCTCTTTATCCTCCATTTATCATTTTTTTTATTGAAAGAGGATAAGCGCTATCCATTGAGTAAAGGGAGGCTTTCCTACACTACAGTGATTCGGGCGGTTGGTGGCCCCTTCGAGAGTTGCGGGCCCTTGCCGCTGCATGAGTGGTAGCTCACGCTCAAAACTCCTCCGACACGAGTCCTAGTCGTTGCGCTGCGGTCCGTTTCCCGGCTTCGCTTGCGCGATTTTTTGCACTTATTTGATTATGGGTTTCATCCATCCCCGACCCTAATGAATCGAGTATGTATGAAGGGGTCAGTCAAGCGGTTCGGGTTCTCGGTCGGTTCCCGTTCGCCTGCCCCCCCCTCATAGTCCATTAGTGGGTAGGGTGGTCAACTTAGAGGGCGCCCGCCTCCTCTTCAGACGTGTCTTCGACAACCTGGCGGTTGTTCGGTCTCCGCTTTTGGAGGCGGGAGTGCGTCGGTCGCTGGGGTTTCCCTTTCCTCAACCAATTCGGTTGTGTCAGCCCGGTTGGTCTAAGATTTTTGAGCAGGCTGGCTGGACAAAGATGGATGGAAGGTAAGATAGATTTGAGTTCAAGTGGCACAGGACCTTCGATCGACCATGGGGCGTATTCTACCCTTACCTACCGAATTCATTCTATTGAAGCGTAACGTAAAACTTCTCATGTTGCATTTCTTTGGTTTGGAAGTTCCAGAATGTTGTCTGTGGATTTCTAACAAAGTAAAGCCCCCCTTTAATGCCATTTGATTAATGAAAGTTCCGTGCTGCTCGCCACTCCCCGAGGCCAAGGACGGGATCGAACCGTCATTCCAGGATTTGCAGTCCGATACATTTCCATTATGTTACCCAGCCAAACCCGCCACCTCATGTGCCAAAGTCAAACGGTTGTTCTTCCTTCCCCGCTCCCTCTTTTTCTAGAAATGCGGTGGCGGGTTACCAGAGAAGAGGGGACAACTTCTTTATCCCTTGCCTTGCTCCATTTTCCCTTTCTGATTGAAAGTCGCAAGCCGCTCCACTACTGGTTGGTACAGAGGCCAGAAGGTTGTGCTTCCTCCATATGTTCAGGCAAAGAACATCTAGAAGCTAGCTTTTGTCTTGTAAGCAACCATGCCTATAATAAAATAAGATAATTGAATTTTGCTTACCAAAGCAAAGTGGTCTTACTAAAAAAAAGTAAATAAGCAACCAGTTCCGTTCCAAGTGACATGGCTTTTCCCCCTTCCTTATTCCTTTCCAGATAAGGTTGCTCATCCAGCCCAGCGGATCCATTGTTTATGCGGCAGTGCGATGCTGCTGAAAAACGGAAGCCCTTAGGTATAGGTTGGGGAAAACTCCAAACAAAAAAGGGCCTTATTCTTCCTTATATTAAATATAAGTTTTAGAAAGGGGCACCCCTACCCCCTAAATTACAAGCTAGCGCGCAACGGCTTTTCAGCCGTTGTTGCTTTTTTTTGTGATCCTCCGCTTCAGTTTGCGTTTTTCGGATAGCCGGGATCCGACGTTGATTTCCGATTGATTTAAATGTCAGCTCTATGTTTTGGGCGGCCCATCTGGTTAGTTCATCCCTCACTGCTGGAAGCCCCTGCGGTTGTTCGGCTGCGTACTCCCCGTTCGCGTATCTCACACTCCCAAAGCATCTTTTTTTTTCATATTTCATTTTTCTTTCTACCCATAGCATAGGTCGGCTTCGTGCAGATAGATGTTTGCCGGGGGAGATTGGTGCTCCTGAGGTATGCCCTTCCGGTGGGTTGTTATATTATATGTCTATTCCATCCAGTGCCCGCACTGCGTCATAAAATCTTCGTCTTCGATCTCTCTTCGCAACGCAATAAAGAAGTCTAACAGTTTTTCTCGGCATCTGTCTTTTAAGTCATCGATCTCATATCTATAAGCAGGGGGGTCTGCGTTCACTATTAAGCCTACGCCCGTCCATTCCTTTCAAGCTTGATCCCGCCCTTAGACTCTTCCCGCTTAACGCCCACTTACTTAAAGACTCGTTGGCTCCGCGCTCTATTCGGTCGGAACCCGGTTTGAGAACCTTCTCTCATAGATTCCTTTCACCAAGTCATCGCCAGCAATCAGCTCTTATCCCTTGGTGTGGTGTCAAAGGGCGAGTTCCTTTCTTGTCTTGCCCAAAAACTGGATTCTCATTGGAGAAAGACTCTCCCGCGGCAAGGTTTTACACATAGGGCCAGCAGCTTTCTTTATCTCGCTTGCCGTTAGTCCGTCTAGCGCCTTTCTTTCGGTTGGGGTCCGTCCCGGGGCTTAGACCGCGTCGGGTTCTATTTTTCTCGAAGGCAGTCAACGTGTCAGCCATTCCTCTCCCCTCCGACTTGTAAATCCTTTGCTCTTTTTCCTTCTATCCCTCTACTTTATTTGACAGGGGCGGAGAATACCACTCTATCAATAACAAGAATACAGTAGCAATTCAGTTTCAAATGGTTTGAGCTTGGAAGCAACCTACTATCTATCGATAGGCTAAAACAGACTGCTATTGGCTGCTTTGCCTATCTATTATCTCCTGGCCGGCTTGGAGACATCAGAGGAAGACCGTCATTTCTATCCGGGTACGATCATAGCTTCATTCATTCGTTGAACCTTGGGGATAACAATTAGCATTGAGGTCAATCACCACACCACCTCTATCATACGACATTACATGACGCGAGAGTGCATGGTCAACACACACCTACCTAAAGCGCCTACGTTCCGCTTGCAGCCAATACAAGCACAACCCAACTTGCACGAGATTCAACAACCGAAACTACTGGTAGTCCCGAGGGGACGGCATCCTCCTATACTATAATAGTTAGCAGTACTGAACAAGCGAGTCATCGGTCGGGGGAAAGAAAAGGACCGCCTTTCAAAAAAAAAAAAGGACATCGCTCTAATCCTTGAGAACTTCCTTGATGATTTAGCAATTGAGAGACGGTTGCGACAAGTAAGAAAGTGGGCCACCCGGGAACTGGAAGATAAAAAGAGTTCCTTTTGGCTAATATAAAAATAGTTGATGAAATAACAAAACTCTAACTGGGCCCTTAATCACTTCTAGTGGACTACCCACGGAGCGGTGAAAAGATAGAATGTATTCCTATTGATTCTAAGGGAGAACGAAGGACGGAGTGGAGGATGGAGGCGGATCGGTTGGAACGCGGGCTAGCCGGCCGGGAGGTTCGATTCCTCCCCGATTCCTATTTACTCGATCCATTGTTCGTGCAATCTTAAGGTTCATAGTCCTTTAGCTCTTATTACAGTGGTTGACAGTGGCTTATGAAAGTGGTACCCCTTTCTTTACTTTAAACAGTGGTTTACACAGGTTGAATGATACAAGCAGGAAGCAAACAACAGGAAGAACCAGAGCGGGTGTAGATGCTCGTGAAGGAACGGGAGCTGAAGCAACAGGAATTGGTCAACGAGTAGGAAGACTTGGAAATTCTTTGGAAAAAGGTGGCTAACACTAATATGCCTATCCACTACTATGGTGGTCATCATCGCTATGGCATGCACTGTGGCATGTTCTATGGTGCCTAGCCTATGCTGCTGGCCAACTACAGATCGATAGTGAGATTCTGATGCTATGCAGTTACGGATGCTCGTCATAGAGATTATGATCTTCGTTATCGGGAGTCAGATCCAGAATGAACTTCAAGTAGGGATCCTAGTGCTAGTGATCGGGGTTCTGTCTTTCGTGATCGTTAGGAAGAGCCGGATGCTAGTGATCTATTACAGGATGACAACACTCCAAGCCCTTATTTTACCGGTTCCCAAGTGGAAAACAGGTTATACCCAGATGAGGTCCCCGACAACCAGGAGGGGGTTGTCGAGCAAGCTGGTCCCTCTGACCCACAACCGCGGGTGCCAGCTGCTGAGCGTGCCCCCATGGCGAACCTCCTCAGGAGGACCAGCCGCAGGCTGGAGGGGAGGCACCCAATCTCCCAATGGAGGTCATGGGGCCACACGCCCCTAATCTATATTTCCTTAAAATAAAAATTCCGTCTGTTCTTCGTGGTTGCCAACATGTGGCCGTAAGAACTTCTTTTTTTAGGAGGATTTTCGAGGATCTGCATTTACTGGATGCTTCAGCCCAAAAACGAGTCAAGATAATAGAGATACTGATAGATATGGAGAACAACCGCGAAATCTTTCTAGAAAATCCGAATCTCAAGGCCGCATACCACTTGATGGTAAGCGTAAACGATTGGGAAAAAAGGGAGCAAAGGATGTTCCCAAACCCCGAATTGAGGGATAGGAGACAGGAATAGAGGAGTCGAAGGGTAAACATATCCACGCTGCCGAGAGACGCACTAGCTAAATTTAGGACTACTATTCTAGAAGGAGGGAGGGTGGGATCGCGATCGACTAACAGGAAAGTAACCCGATAGGGCAAATATGGGTTCAAATCCCATTCGTGAGATGGCGGGGATTGATTCTTCCATCATTCAACCCATCATATCAAATCCCCAACTCCTACCGGGCTCCCTTTGAGGGGGCGGGACAGAAGGTTGACCGAGGGACCAGGCTGAATCTAATCCTTTGCATGCAAGAAAAAGCTTTAAAGCGACTTTACTAATCAAATAGGGCAGAGTTCTAGTCGTGGATGAAAGTCCCAACAATATAAATATAAGACAGAATCCCAGCGGACTTCACTTAATTGACTTAATCTCAGCCACTAGTGGCTTAAACCTCACTCTCTGGATTCCTTGACTAACTGATCTTTATTATCTTATTGAATTAGGTTAGGTAGTTTCCCCTTTTTCTCAATCTAACAAGGCTAATCGAAAAAGAAGGAAGGCTAGTGATAAAGTAAGCCCTCCGTCTTGTCTTAAAGCCCGACCTTCAAGTCCGTTTGCGAGGCAGTTTGGCAATTCAAGTAAGAATGGGAGGTACTGTGTTCCGTAACCATAGGGAAAATGGGGCCTATGAAAAGGAATGTCTTCACTTCCAGAAAAAAGCGTCAATCTAAGCAAGCAGGAAGTCCGATATAGCATATGATATTTATTCCTCAGAAGCATCAGGTGGGAAGCAAAAGCTCACCATTTACGCTGATGCCGCTTTAGTTGACGCAAAAATGAAATGAAAGTAGACCCAAAATAAAGATTTAGGCAAGGCACAAATCAGTGTGAAAAGGCCTTACTGGTAGATATTACTAATATAAAAAGTAGGGTTTTCTTCTGGTGTAGGCGCAGGTTCCCTTTTCCTAAATGGAAGTCAGTCTTGTGTGGTAACAAAATGCCATCAGTCAAAGGAACGAAGTAACTCGACTGTAAAGGAGAGGTTCGAAGATGCTCGTAAGGGGAACCATGTTGACAGATTGCTAACTCAATCACTCGAGAAGATTTAATTCTAATGGGCTTCACTCAAGCTATAGGATTTTTTGAGTTACATGAGTTCGATCCCTTTCCAAAGAGCTATAAGTAAATTCTATCCAAATTTCCTAAGCTTATTTTGCATCTGAGAGCAAGCCATTCTTCAGCCCTTAGTCTTGTCTTGCGAAAGACAATTTCCTCACAGCTGATTCTCAAGCTGCTTATTCGAGAACAGAAAGACCTTTTTCTTTGACTCCTGTTCTACGATTACCAGTGGTCTCTGCGCTAACTGGAAAAACTTCTTTCAAAGCATCTTAGTTCCTTCCCTTATGTCTAGGCTAAGCCTTAACAATCCTTTCTTGAAGAAAACCGATTCTCTAACAACTCAACCTAAGAACTGATATGTCTCCAACCGCGGAGACCTCTAATAACGCTTTTTTCAGTTATTCCCAGATTGAATTCAATTACAAAGATAACAGCGGCAAGAGAGATGGCAACAAGAGGATGAGAAACCTTCTCTCTCCCCTTAACCAGGTCTCAGTGAAGTTCCTTTCATTTCTATGCAGGCGAAGGTGAAGTCTGGAAGCATTCCTTCTTCTTACTCTCTAAAGGTAGTGAGTTACCTACTAGTCGTAGGCAGCAAAAGCTATTACACAAACTAGCCTTCAAGCCTGTTTTGTCATACATGATGACAGAAAGCTTACAGTCGGCTTTACTTTCACTTAGCCCCTGCCATCTTCAATGCTGGGAGGTGCTACTGCACATTCAACTTCCTCTTTCTCCGTTTGACTTCTCATCTTTGTCATACTCTGACACTTGCTCTTGCTTGAGTATGATGACCATTTTGGAGATTCCTTCATCGGTGTTTTCTCCGTGTATCGACACCATATAACAATAACCGTCTTCATCTTCTTCCGGTTTATATCATAACCCAGCGAAATCTTCTGGTTAACGGAATCCCTGCAACCTTGGGGACAGGAATCTGATAACTGTAAACAGGTTCCTGAGATTTGTCTTCAAAAAGATCCCAGAGGTCCATTATGCGTTGACTCTGTGGGCTATATCGTGCAAAGTATACTGTCTGTATCTGCTGAGATAAAAATATTCTGGAGATAGCAGGTAACCATGAACTTATTGGTACTGATACATAAGGCCTTGGAGTTCTAGGAAGAGTTAGCTCATGAGGCGGGTGATGTACAAAGCTCATACCTATTCTATTCGAAAGTATCCAATATTGATTGACAAATAATGCGTGATAATGCCTGTTTAAGTATCCATTGGAGTTCGGTTACTTGGACTGTATTAGGTTGCTACTGACAGGGTTAGAAGGAGCCATATGAAAGAAGCTTCCCTTGTTATTATCATCGTGCGGGTAGGACAGAAGCTAGTAATAAAGTCAATAAGCTTGGATATCTTCACCCCGCTACCTTCCGACTCACGATGGTTAAGCATAATGCATCCAGCTCATGTCCTCCAGGCTGCCCTCTTAGTATGCTAGCTAATCCACTAACAACCCTTTCAAGTTCCCATTATTGTACCTCAGCCATTCATTAGGGTTTACTTCAACAAGCCTCGCAATTTCATATAGGAAAGGAGGCATAATCAGTAAAGGTTCTCGATCGCATCACATCGCCAAGAAAAGATCTTCTTACTGGGTGAAGGGCCTACGCTCGCCTGTTCCTGCACGAGATTCCCCGTCTTTTGGTCTGCGGCTATTCTTCCTATGGATCTAAGACCTTGCCATCCTTAAGATATCTAAAATATAAAAGTGATTGTCGTAGTTTCCTCACTCTGTATCAGAGATTTCCTTTGTCAGGAATGAGCTTCTACATAGGTCCTTACGTAAAGGGGGTTTTCCAATCTGTCTAGCTTCGGTGTGTTCTTTAGCTTATTAGGGCTGGTCACTTCACTATTTGACTTCCTCTCCCTATGAGCGTTTTCGAACCTTGATCCTCTTCACTCTCCTACTGGCAAGAAAGAGAAGGAATCTTCATTCTTAGCAAGTTCAAGTCTTTCTTCCGACGGAATTACTGCTTACAGAATGACTTGCAATTCAATGACTCAAACTAGCTTTCCTCTCCTCCATATTATATCTTAACTCTTAAACAACCCGGCTTAGGCTTTTCTTTCAGTTCCCAGCCAAGGTAAATAGAAAGGAGGAGATCTTGCCCTAGCTCAAGTGAAGTGACCCTTATTTCTTGCTGGTTCACGAAGGCAACTTTTGGATTTCTTTAGGAGTTGAGTTGCAGCCCCTTCTTCATTGAGAGAGGACTTAACCCCGTACCCAGTGAACCATACCAAAACCCATATCGAACCTTTCAACACGCAATAAAGATTCCTCCGATCTCATTCTGAAAAGACAGTCAACGGGTTTCACATCAATGGGGAATGCAAACATATTCTTCCAATACTCTCGTTAACAGTCGTTTGATGGCAATGAAAGACCATAGGCCAATACACTATTTCCTTGGCAGCCCGCTCTCACCTATCCTCTCTTTCATAATCCTAAACTTTAGTGGGAGTTTTAAAAATACCTCACCTTTACCAGACCTGTGATATAGCCTATTGTCTTAGGCTAGCTATTAGCAAAAGGTTACCGGCTACTCTATTCCCGAATAATTAGAGGGATCTTTTTAGAAGGACCATTTTCCTATTTATCAAAGTCCCAGATCCAATAAGAGCTTTTATCGTTCTAAGAAGAGAGCTTACCCCCTTTTCTTAGGTCTCCTACTGCTGCTTCAGCTACGGCGGAGGAGAAGATCTAGCGGCATTCCCCCTTTGTCCATCTTCCTGCTCTGCCTGTATACTTACTTGCAACCCATCCGTCCCATCCAATTATCCAACAATTCTCGTAGAGTGCTGTTCGAAATCGCTCTTGTGGACTGTAAGGTTTTGGGCATCGTACGAACCTCTGCACGAAAGGCAATCGAGCGGCGAAATCAGACCCGATTCTTGCCACTCTCGCACAACACAAAGCCATCTTACGTTCAACCGCGTACTTTGAGGGGAGAGGACTCCCGTGCGCCCATACTGGTGTGGACCGTTCTTGCCTATTGGAATCTCAGGCTGCTTTACATGGATCCCTCGTTCTTGTTAGCTTACAAATTTCCTACCGAATCGCTGAAACAGAAGAGGCTAACGTTCCTTCAAGAGGTGGGGACCCTTATCCAAACTTAACTTCTACCACAGGTCTTTTTTCCGATGACGTCGACGCGGGGGAGATCCTTACATCTATAGGGTGTGCTGTCTTCGTTAGTAACGCATTCCCTTCCCCTTTCTGGGGGCTTCGTATTCCTACAATCCTTCAAGCTTTAGTTCATAGCACCTACCAGTTCCCTTGAGACTGCATTGTCTATAGTACGGGAAGGAGAAGCAGAACTTACTAGAATTGTTTTGTTCCCTTTCGACTCAACAACTACAGCTGCAGCCAATAACGAAGTCTTTCTATCTATTGTTTCAGGTGTAGGATTTCCTTCTGGGGGAGAAAGAATCTTGCATCTATCTCGAGTTGCTCCCTTGAGCCCTGGTTTTGTGACGTCGAGTTTGCTCTATTCTCTTAGCCTATCAAGCTTCGCGCATTATAATTATAGCGGCATTCTTTTGGGGAAGGAAGTCGCTCGCTAGTGCACCTCACCCAGGGTTCACGTCGCTAGGTCAATTCAAGCTTCGACGCACTCCCGCCTCGTGTTTTCGACAGAGTGTTGTGCCATACTTCGAGAATGACACGGTTCGGAGGAACTCTAACTCATTTAGGTGAAAACTCCTTCTTCCAATCCCGTAGAGAGGCCCGGAAGAATTGATTGAGAATAACAAGACGATTGACCAATCGAATCATCTTAAATTAAAGAAAGACATCATGCCCTAGACGCGAAGGTGGGTAAGAGAGCCAGGTGAATTCTGCGAAGATAGAAGAGCGGACTTCTGAGGAGACTGGAAGCCTATAAATAATAGGAATGCCAAACTGGAACCTCATCCTTCAAAGGTTTGGTGTATATGTGTCCTATTCGTAACGACCCGACCCTGCGTCAGGGAAAGTGGGAAAAAGCCTAAGACTCTACGGGCCTAAAGGAGCTTATCAAATTCCACCTATGTAGTGACTCGCATTCAACAACTAAGAGTCTTCCTTCTTTCTTTGGAATTCAATTCTTCTTAATTTCCCACCCTTCCTTAACAAGATGGCTCGGAGCAAGCCAAGCAAAGTCTTACGTTATCTACTATCTTTTTTTTGGGGGGAGTAAGCACACAATGAAATAGGTGGAGAGTCACATTTCTTAATAATGCCCAAAAGCCCTTCGGACTAAGGCGTGACCATAGGATCTCACAGTGTCGGAATGAGTTGAAGACGAGATGTGGTGTCCAGTCGGATAGGGCGAGGCGAGAAGGGGAACAAGGATAAAAACTGGCATGGTGCGTCAGGGCGGCCTCTTGCATTTCCTGACGTTGGGCTCATTCGCGAACGAGACAAGTTTAGCTAGGAGCCTCCAACTTGCCCAGCCCCCTTATTAGTTGCCGAAGTATAGGCCCGCGTGAGATCAAAGTAACCTGCCGTCCGTTCGCTTTGTTTTGGTCTTGACGTGCTTTGAAAAACATAGAGATCTTTTTTGCACTAGAACACACACTGACGATAGACCCACCGGGAACACATTAACTACTGGGCATTTAGATCTTAATTGCAATCTGGACATTGATCGATCTTTATGCTTCCCAGCAGCTATACAATCCGAATCGGCTACCAGTACCTATTAAGTTAAGACCGCTCGAGTTCTTGAGACCGGGGAGGGGCACGGGCCAATTTCAGTGCCGGTTGGAGATGTGTTTATAGTTAGATAAGCTAAAAGTCATCTGCCGCCGAATCCCGTATGGATAGCTACTCCGACCTAAGATCCGTTCTTGCTGATCGTCTCACATAAGCATTCCACTTTGGCTTTGGAGCAAGTGACGTGAGCTATCTTTATCATGAGGGTAAGTCCGCTAGCGGGGCAAGGGAAGGAACGTCGGAGACTCGTCTGCTTGAAATCGATAGAGTTGAGAAACGTCTGCTAATCATGGTACGAATTCTCTGTTTAGAGCGACTAAGTTATGCATTCCTCGTACGTCACTTAGAGATTTTCTAGTTTGGGAAATGCATGCAGGTGGACTTGCTGGTCATTATGGAAGGGATTTGACTATCGCTCTAGTTGAAGATAGGTTTGATTGGCCATCTCTATCTCTAAAGAAGGATGTTTCTAGGATTGTTTCACAGTGTCGCACCTGCCAGTTGGCTAAGGCCAAGAAAAACAACACCGCTTTGTACACCCCTCTGCTTATTCCACACACACCCTGGAGAGATTTGAGTATGAACGCTCCGCACCTTCTTGTACTTCCAGCCAAGTACAGTTGTTGTTGTTGAGTTAAACAAACGGTAGTCAGATAATAGGCGGATGGAGGGCCTATTCTGGACCAATTATAAACCTAAATCCCGATACGCTGACATTGTTATGAATGAGTTTATGTCTTAAGAGAGCTAGTAGTTATGAGTTCGTAGCTAAAGTCAAAGAGGAGCTAGGAACGTAGCTGTGAACGGAGCTACCGGGTAAACGAGTGAGCTTAGCCCGTAGCCGGGTAGGGAACTGTTGTTGCAGTAGTTGCTTAGGCCGGGAATTCCTATCCTATGGGGACTCTTTAGAAGGCCCTTTTGCCAGTCTATGACTTAACTAGGGCGGGCGCCTTCTCTCTGTCCGACCATAACATCCACTGGGGCTGGGGTATCTTCATCCCTTAACTCTTAAAGAAATGAATTGCCCGCACTCAAGGATCTCACTTTTCAACCAAATGAAAGAGCAATTGCGAACACTTTTGGCAAGAGCTCTTAGTTCACCCAAGGGAGAAAGAGTTCAGGTGCTACAGATTAGCTTAGCTGCTTGAAGCCCGATCGTCAGTAACTTCCACCTAAGAGATCTTGTTTTTGTCCTTCTCGGGTTCCAGTCCAATCTTCTGCTGCTGCCCCCGGCCTCTACTTAATTTAAGACTTTCTGGTCCAGGCCTCAGGCTTACACAAGTCTAATTCTTCCGCTACCGATATTGGATCTGAGCCTTCCTTGAAAGAATCGCAAACAAAGAGTAAATTGCTTAGCTTATCGAGATCGCCCCTTCTTTGTTCGCTGCCGAGTAGAAATAGAAAGCAAAACTATGCGGCTATCACGAATAAGAAATTCAAGGATGATGCCCCGCAAGACAAAGACTGCTGCATAAAGTACTAGACCTGAGGCACCACCTACTCCCCCACCACGCACTTTTGGTGTCGAGCCAATGAATTCGCTAGTGACATAAGCCTTTCCCTGCAGGGAAGGAAGATCAAAAGTCAAGGTCTTCCTTAGTAGGGAACATATCACACACAACCAGCAAGCGTATTCACGTCAACATTTTAGCAAGCGAAGGACCGTCGGAGTGAGCCGATTCAATGTCGTAAGGGCGTCTGTGTAACACATATCAAAGCGTCTGTTGCCAAGCCTAATATCTGATATCTGTCCTGTGTTAGCTGCCTGCCTGCCAACTTATTTGAGTTACTAACTACCCTGCGAACCTACTACCCTTATTACCCTCCCCGCGCGCAGACGCTTTCTTGCTTCCGAACCCCCCATTCGTGAAGCCTGCTCTTTGCTTGGGCCTATCCTGTCTTTCATTCGTGTAAACTCTCTGCCCTCTTCCACTGAGACAAAGTCATTCTAACGCACGCTGAGCAGTTTCTCCACTTCGAAAGCTCAGTCTATTTTTATTTCTGGAGAGATTCCATTATGAACATTTCCTCCTTTCCCTGTAGTACGCTAGCCTGTAGAGAACTTCAGTAGGACCGTGGCATCAATGCACCTTTTCGTCGATACTTATTTACGTAAACTAGATGTTAAGGCAATGTCAATTGTATGATGAGATACCGTAGTTGGCTCCTGTTAGCGCGAAAGATAGATATGAAATGCCTCTTTTAGAGTTAGAGTATCTTGAAGTGCTGGGCTCAATAGTGTCCTTCCGTGAGATGAGCTGGGCAAGGATAGGTGAATTCTTGTATAAGGAAGAAGCGGAAGAGCTACTTGAAAGAAAGGTTGGAAGAACTAGTCCCTTAGGATGCCGTAGGTCCTATAAGGTGGATTCTTCTGCTCTCTTGCCTTTCCTCGCCCTATCGGTCGAGATGTGCCACCTCAACCTCAACTCTCTGCACTCTCTCTTCTCTTTCTGGTATCTAGCGAAATGGCAGCTGGATTCAAAAGTTCTTTTTATTGCTAAACTGTACTTTAGTCTTTCCTTTTGAATCCCTTCTATCCTTCGCTCCTTACTATACTCTGGCTACAGAGCAGAGCCCTCTAAATGCCATCATGAAGCGTAAGACATCTCATTGGAAGAAAGTGGAATGCCTCTAATGAGCTCTTTCCGGCAGCTAGTCTCGGGTATTCTTTCCTCCCATCCATCCTTCCGACAACGCATTCAATAGCATAGCCAATGGCCCACCCTTTCTTTGAACCTTGCCCTTACTTGAATTAGGAATCTAAACTCGATCTTAGCGGATCTAACTTGAACTCCTTCTGTCTTAGCCTACCATCTTTATCTTCTATCCCCTGGAGCTCTCGTTTTTAGAGGATAAGTAGCTGACCTCTTTATAGTAATCCCCTCAGTCTCCAATCTAAGAGAAAAGTAGCTCCTGGCTTCATGTCTTGCTGATCGATTTACTTCTTTTTTTTTTCTCATCTCAAGTTTAGTTTATCTTTTCAGTTGGTGATTGAGGATTGGCATAGTTCCCGTCTCCCCCATTTCTGGCCAAAGAAAAGAAGGGGAATTCCTTCAAGGCAGCAGGAACGAATGGATAAAAAAACATGATTGTTCGCCGAACACAAGACCTGGTTATACGGGAGAAAAACTAGTATCAATAAGGAAAGGGCTTTCCCTATTAAGGAGGCGGATCCATTTCGGATGCTTTAGATATAGCAACCTGGGGATTAGGATAAGTAAGGGAATCAGTAATCGTTCTTGCTTGTTGGTCTGTTTGCTTTCGGCTTTGCAATTCAATAAAAAAAAGAAAGAAGAGAAGAGAATCTTGTTGAGAGTGACTGCCCAATGGGAAAGAGAAAGGTTACTTCCGCCTCCAAGGATAATCTAGAGTCGAGAAGCGACTAAAATCTCGTATATAGAGAGAGTCAAGCCGTTCCAATCTGCTATAGCAATGGAAGGATGGAACCCTGATTGGTATGCCTTTTCTCTGGGTAGGTTGACCACATTGGAGGAAACTGGTTACCGGGCTTGTTACCATGTCTCCCGAGTGATGATCTCCTCAGTACATATGGCGTAAGATGTGATTCTACATCTCTAGTTTTGTGCCGCCCGAGGAAGACTCTTTTTTATCTTTCTTTTTCAAAACTTATTGAACCGTAGCCCCGGAATTCTGAATTAAAAGGAGCAGAACTGACTGCTGGTGGAGCAATGGCTGATGGGAAGGTTGACTGACGATAGGTGTTTGGGTGGCGTGGAAGGCCGTGCTGTACGTTTTGGAATGGAACTCCTATATTGCGTAGATAGAGGTACCGTCCCACCCCAGAGAAAGGAGCGCATTAGCTGTTCTACTTGTTGTTTAACAACTTTTCCAGGGAGAATGAGGAAGCCCAATAAACTTGCATGGAGAAAAGGATGGAGTTTATCAGCTGTAACCGGCCAGCGTAGGAGAGGCTTCTACCCGTCCAATGTTGAAGTTTGGATGGTTTTCTGTCCACAAGTACTTTGCAATCACTAGCTTTGAGCTTTGTCGTAAGTTGGGGTACCCCTAATTACCTTACGGGAAGTTTTCCCTCCTTGTAACCCAGCATGTTCGTGATCTGATTCTTTGTGGTTTCCTTTACTAAAATGAAAACCTCACTCTTAGCCGGATTTGGGGTGAGACCAGAAAGATGTTGAAAGATATGGAGGACATTGTTGATAATGGCAATAGATTCTAAGTAACCATTGCTGAACACCATGAGATCATCCGCAAAGCATAGATGCGATATTTCCTCATTTTGACACCTCCAGTGAGGGGATTGGGGGCTTATCCGGTGCTCTATTTCATGTAGTCGGAATATCAGGTATCCTATTTTATTTTCCAACTAATGCCAGATCTGATTCAATAGGAAAAGAACCGTCATACCCCGTCTGGTATTCAATTCACTAGCTTCGACCACTGTCACTCCCGTTCTTAAAGAGTCAAAGTGCTTTGAGGAAGAAGGGGAAGTTTGAGAATAAGCTCTTTTTCTTTTCTTTTTGCACCTGAATCAATAGTAGACAGATATAGACAGTGTGCAGTGAGGGTGGTTGGTTGTAAATCACTAGGTAACCAGTCTTTACTTAACTCGACCCAAACAAGGCGTTCGAGATAGGGGCGCACTAGCGCGAAAGCCGTTGCGCGTTAGGACGCTCATCCGTTTTCGTCGCTGCTCAAGTAGTGCCCAAAAAAGAAAGTCCCATGCATCCTTTCTGTTTGTTGGTCAACAACCAACCCAATCTTCACTACTCGAAGAAGTCTCCCTCTTTTTTTGGGGGAGCGGAAACAAGAAAAGATAGAAAAAAACGAAATGGAATGGTTGAAAAAGAGATTAGGATGGGAAAATAAGCCAACACTCGAGCGAACAGATGCGATAAAATATAAAGAGGCTCAGGAGAGGTCTGATGCAGATTTTCCTTCCAATTTGCAGAGCGAGGGCCCAAAGCCACCAGTAGGGGAAGACCCTACCGGGAGCCCCGCATTACCCTTAGACTCATCTGCTTCGGACTCCATTAACAGCCCGCTTGATCAATTTGAGATAATCCCATTGATTGATATGAAGATAGGTGACTTGTATTTCTCATTCACAAATCCCTCTTTGTTTATGCTGCTCACTCTCAGTTTGGTCTTACTGCTGGTTCATTTTGTTACTAAAAATGGAGGAGGAAAGTCAGTACCCAATGCTTGGCAATCCTCGGTAGAGCTTATTTATGATTTCGTGCCGAACCTGGTAAACGAACAAATAGGTGGTCTTTCCGGAAATGTGAAACAAAAGTTTTTCCCTTGCATCTCGGTCACTTTTACTTTTTCGTTATTTTGTAATCCCCAGGGTATGATACCTTATAGCTTCACAGTTACAAGTCATTTTCTCATTACTTTGGGTCTCTCATTTTCTATTTTTATTGGCATTACTATAGTGGGATTTCAAAGAAATGGGCTTCATTTTTTAAGCTTCTCATTACCCGCGGGAGTCCCACTGCCGTTAGCACCTTTTTTAGTACTCCTTGAGCTAATCCCTCATTGTTTTCGCGCATTAAGCTCAGGAATACGTTTATTTGCTAATATGATGGCCGGTCATAGTTCAGTAAAGATTTTAAGTGGGTCCGCTTGGACTATGCTATGTATGAATGATCTTTTATATTTCATAGGAGATCTTGGTCCTTTATTTATAGTTCTTGCATTAACCGGTCCGGAATTAGGTGTAGCTATATCACAAGCTCATGTTTCTACGATCTCAATCTGTATTTACTTGAATGATGCTACAAATCTCCATCAAACGTCGCTTGTTATTTATTTATAATTGAACAAAAGCGAGGAGCGAAGTTTCTCGAGCTACCGAGTTTACGAGGTGAAGGAGCGATAACCGCAACCAAGAGTCGCTTGTCGAAAGCTTGATTGACCAGAGAGAGTTTCCAGCGACGATAGGGTAAGAGCCGATTCTTTCTTGCGGGGAACGCTTTCGTAACCAATTTACATTTCCTTGGCTTCAGGCTAGTCAAGTCATCTTATGCGCTTTTTAAGAAATCCAGTTCAAGTACTCAAAAGTCAAAGAAAGAGAAGGATCTAGTGACGTAAACCACATGATGCCAGTGGCGATGAACACATCCAGCCGAAGCCAATAGCAATCAGCACTCCGGTCATGGTCTGAGAGGAAATGGTAAAAATGGTTCCGGAGAGGGAAGGTACCACTTAAGATAAGAAGTCCCCAATAGGTTTTTCGTTCATACTTTCTTCCAAACCTCCGACATATGCTACCGCTGCTGCAAGACCTCTTCTTCCTAATGGAGGTGTCGGGAGTGGCTCATAACCCCTGGGCTCCTCGTGCAGGTCCCAGTTCCAAACTTATCCAAGGAGTACCACAAACCATACGGTCGCTGGTAACTCGCCCTCATGATTCATCACGTGGTGGACCATAGGGTAGCACTAAGAAAGATAGCTGCCCGAGGGAAGTTTGATTTTGATTTTGATAAGAGGCACCAAAGCCGATCTTCCTGACAGGCCGCATCCTCTACGGCCAACTCGTCAGTCTGACACTGACGGAGCAAGCATCTTTAAGAGTTTCTTTTAACGAGTCTCCCACACTCACAGGCACACCTCTGATTGATCTCGAATCGCTCTGATACCACATAGTCTCAGAGGAAAGCAGTCCATTATCTCAGCTCTGAGACTATGGCAGATTTTTCCGAACAAGGGTAAATCCGAGAACGAGCCGTGGGAAAGTCCCCATCGACCTTCAAAGCAGCATTTAACGCCTTTTGAGATAGGTGAGAACTTTTCTTCTTTATTCATTCAAAATAATCCTGCCTAGAAAAGGTTTCTCTGTTGTCAATCTCACTGGATCTCAGTTCGACATAAGATTCTTAAAGATTGGAATCGTCGGGAACGGAACTCTTCCATCTCTGTTCTGGTGATTCGTGGTTTTCTTCGAGAAGAATTCCCTGATAGATGAGCACATGATGTACATCACTGAGGTAGAAGAAGACCACCACTGGGTCATGCATTTGGCTGGCGCTCTGAACGATGCAAGAAAAAAAGGCATAAATAGAAGTCGATTCCACTTTTTTGTCCTGCTGAAAAAGCTGAGTAAACCGGTCTTCTGAATTCCCTCACCTACCTGGATCAGTGGATTCTCCTGATTCAGCAGGATTCGGCTTCGTATGAAGTGTCTGCGGATTACTAAGCCGTGAATCGAGATCTTAGGATCTAGCTAGATAAGACTTTTTACACCTTGAAAAACGGCAGAACGAGACCCTTTAATAATATAAGGAAATAGTTCTAGTAACTTTTTAAAAAGATCTTGCGAAGAGCATCACTGAGGTGATGCACGAAAGACTTTAATCACGCAGATTATGCCTACCGTCGGCTATTGATGAAGATGGAGTCAATTTACTTAACCAAAGCCATACCTGAGTGACTTAGGAAGCGGCTTTATCTTACCTTTCTACCAAAGCTTCACCGCCCTCTCTATACTTTAGGGGTATCAACGTTCCACCCTTTTGTATTGTAATTGTTAAGTTGACACTCTGGAACACACGTTACTCTTATGTCCTGCATTTTTTCGATCGATGGACATAATTAAACTAAGATAGGTCCCTTTCGGAGAATTCATCTTTTTTAGCTTGACTAATCGTGTAGCAAGGAGGTAGGCTTAGAGCCAGCAATCAAGCTAGAAAAGTCTACCGCGAGCGAGTAGTCTTTGCGGACATGCTTACTTCATCTTCACTTCATGCTTATACACCTGTGGGGCTGGGGTACAACTGAGTATAGTATTGTACTTGCCTACATATCCGGTTTCACTTAAGTAACGGAATCAAGCCCTAGTAGTTCTGTCTACCTCTCTTTTTCTAGAATAGAAAAGAAAGCGGAACAGTACGGCCGTTAGTAGTAAAAAGGCGGGCCCCTTAACTTAAAGGGATAAATTATGCTGCCGTATGGCTTGGATGACTCGCTTGTATGGAACAGAGGCGCGAGTACCAAAGCTTTCTATACTCCGAACATAACTTACGTACGTTTGTTCGGTCAAACTAGTTCCCCCTGGATAGAACAAAAAGCCCCTTACCTGGTGGCGTTTGGCCAAAACTGCTTCGGCATTAAAGCCATCGCGAACCAAAGCGGCTTCGATCCTCTCTTCTACAACTGCCTGCGCAGCTATGATGCTGCCCCATTCCTTGGGGGTCAAGTTTTTGCAAATTGAATTGATTGAGAGGCGATGGCCCAACTCCCTCAGACGCTCCTCAATGGGAATTAGGTGATTGGCAAGCTCAGGAATGAGGGGCCCACCTCCATCTGGCTGATCAACCTCAGGGGCAACAGGCTCCGGGGAGTCGGGCGCCGGTTGATTTACGCTCGCTTCGGACGAGCCCACCGAGTTTCCGCCAGAGCTGGTTCCAAAGATAGATGTCCAGCCAGAGTGGTTATCCATCATATTCTTGCTCATAAAAGCAGTGGTGTCCTCGGTTGCGAGGAAGGCCATTCTTACAACGAATACAAGGATAGAGCTCAGACCGACGGAACAGGAGGTCTTTAGCAACAGGTTCGATAATGCTTGATTTCCGAGGGATAAAACGATTTTTCTGACCAGAGTTTCCAATGTTTCAGAACCTAGCATGAGAAAAAGAGAATAGAACAGTGCAAGCAAGGCTAACCTGATCACGAACGAAAAGAGAGACTTTCGTTTCATACTAGACAGCGACATACGGGACATTGGTATTTTATTTATGTTTTTTTCCACTTTCTTCTGTGAAGAAAGACTTGTTTGTAGTAAATTGCCGGTAGGGTTTACCAACCAAGAAAGACATGGGATTCTTTGGGCGAAAAAGTAGCTTTCTTATCTTATGAGATTTCTATTGCTTCAACGGCTACTTCACTTCTCTATATGCAATTACTTGGCGTAACTGAACTCAACTAAGCTTGCATCTTACTATAGGGTTTTCTAGAACCTAAGACTCTTAGATAGAGAGTTTCAAACCAAATGTGCAATTCCCCTCCCCCGACAATCCGAGTGGGGAACTAAACCAGCAGCGCTACGAAGACTTTCAACAGAACGAGACCTGCCCCTATCCTATATAGATAGTAAATCAAAATAAAATATAGAGTTAGCCGGACTTCCCTTTCCCTTACAAAGGGGTCATAAAATACCTAGACTGGAGCACACTGACTTAAAGAAATGATTGCCTTGCCTCAGTTACGTACTGATTTGATTCCTTGCCAGACCGGAGGGGTACGGGATTGGACCACTAAGAATGACTTCACCCCAACCAGGAGAAACAAGATAAGAATGACTCCCCATTTAAGAACAAGGAATGGGCCAAGGCTTTTTAGGCTGGTCTAAGATAGCAAGGGAAAGGCCCTACTACAGAAGAAAAGGTACCACGGAAAAAAAAGAGGAATAGGCTGACTGCCTTACTCACTTAAACGATTTAGGAAGTTACACCTCGATGACTTCCCTACCGGTCCAAGGAAAAATAGAATAACCGACATTGCTCACACTGACTTTACCCCTTAACCAGCTCGCACAAAACAAGGAAGAAAAGCTCCACTGCTGGTGACAGCTACCGAGACATTAGACTCAGTAACAGACAAAGAAATAGAACTGGACGAGACCTTCCCCTTACAAGCTCAGAAACTCACAAAGACACACGACACCGACAGCAAGTACAAGGCCTGCCCTAATATTCTACAGCAATACAAAATCATGGATTCAAAAACCAGAGAGTTGGTCCACTAGTTCAATACCTCTGAAAGAAAGGAAAAAAAGTATAAGCAGAAGAAATCCACGTTTAAGACTACAAATGACCAAACACCCTAGAGGGGGACTTCTCGTGCCTTTTGCCTATATCAAGTTGACACGAAGAGGGCTGAGTCAGTAGTTAAATGGCCCTTGTTCTGTTCCGCTAGGAGACATAAAATGACTCCAAAGGGCAGGGTCGGCTTGGAGTGGAGCGAGACATACCATTGAATAGCAAGGGGGTAGCGACTACTTAAGTCTGGCGGAAGACCCTACTAGGACACACCTTCCTATAGCTTAGCCGATGACAATCCAGCGAGTTAGAATATGAGGAACTGCTTTGAAGGCTGGCGCTCTAACATTCCCAACGCCTTAAGAAGGAAACTACTATCCCCCCCCCGAGTAGGTCAAGCAAAAGAATCACTCCATACACTCGCTTCTTTAAGAAGAAGAAAGACTCCCAGGGGAAAGTCATCTCTTTACGCCACTTTAGAAGAAGGGAAGACGCGTAGATCTAAATCAGTACACAGGGATCTGTCCTCTGATTTGCCTTACTAATTTCATTGATAGCAGGGGCGCCTCCGCCTTTCACCTTCTTCCAGGGGACGAGCTTGCTCTTATGAATTCCTATAGTTTTCGAGGAAAAGCACCTCCAACAGGCTAGGGCCATCTACTACAGCTACCGGGCCTCCACTTCCATGGAATGGATGACGACTCCCCAGGGCTTCCACCTTACGCTCGAAGAAGACGAAAGGCCTTGCTATACCATCTCCAGCGATCCACCATTAGTAGGAACAGATGGCAGAGGTAAGCAGGAAAGCTACAGCACGATTCGTACGATCTATACCAAACAAAGGAATTGATAAAAAAACCACTTTCCAACTCTTTCGACGGGACGAGTAGGACCTTCCCGTCGAACCTAATTCAACTGTTGGGACAAAAACTCTCACCTAAGCGACGAAAAAGTACCTCCTATTTTTTTTTCCGAATATGAGTCCAGACATTATTCAGTTTTTATCTGATATGATAACAGAAATCTTAACCGTACTCGGAGTTGCATATATCCTGCTTATCGTTTTAATAGTCTTTCGGGCAGGTCGCCTTCGGGGTTAAAATGAAGAGAATATGGCCGAAAGGCTGGGAGACCTATGTTTTGACACCCTCCGGGAGGAAATCAACAAACAAATAGAGGGGTTGCTCCAAGTATATTTTAATAATGCTATTGTTCTTCCCCCTGGTCGGAGGATTCAAGACATTTCAGCCCACCTTCATCAGGATTCCGAATCCTTGGAGCAACTCTTGACTTTGAAGAATCTTACTGAATTGGGTCTTCAAAGTCAAGAGTTTCACCTAATTCTCCTCTTTCTCTCGCAGTGAATTTTTTACTCAAAACGACGTGATTGAAAATGCCATCGGTGCAAAAGCTACTACAATTGCTTTAGCGGGACTACTTCCTTTTTATCGGTATCGCCCATTGTGAAATGCTATTGAATTTAGGAGGACTATAATGAGGCGGACGGCAGACCCACTCACGATCTACTAAACTAAAAGGGAAGTCGCTTGATATTGGTTCAAATCCAATTCGTGAGAAGAGTCCAATCCCGAGCAGAGTTCATACGTGAAGTTTCATTGTTGAATGAAGGTGAGTTCAAGGGCTTCTTTGATCGGGAAATGCACGCACTTCTTTTGTTGTCGTTAAGGTCCCTTCCCCCTGAGTTCAAGATGTCCCTTTCCGCTTCTCTTTCAGCAACTTCCCTCATTGGGATTGGTCAAGCTCCTTCACTTATTGCTCGATCCGATCCGGAAGCTATTGGGATAGCACCCTTTCTTCCTATTATTAGGTATTATTGCCCGTTCCTCTACTGGTAGTCTAGTTGCAGTTTTGAGCGGGTTTAATAACAGAATCTGGAGAAGCTTTACAAAGTGGGTAGGTTCCTAGCTCAACAGAGGAAGGATCCCCAACATAAGGTAGCTTTCCCAAGGGAACTAACTCTACTAAAAGGTTTTTTAGGTACTGACTCACGTATGGGAGGGAATATTACTCTACAAACGAAGACGGAGAGGGGATACCCCAGGGAAGGAAGGGGGGAACACGTTAAGTTGCCAGTTCCGATCGAAGGAATAGGGGACAAGGTGCTCGACCAACTAATCAGTATTGGGTAGAACGGAGCTAGCTATTAGCTAAAGGTAGATTGCTTTCAAGCTACTCGGCTAACTAGGATCGGAGTGGAATTAAGACTCCCCTCTCGGAGTTTCACTGTGGACTGACTTAGCCCTTCACTTCTTTCCCTCACATCAAGGATAGCATTCTTCAAGACATTTGAGAAGTATCAAGGATTCCTTGTTCTTTGGAAGGGAATCCACTTCTCCTCCTGCCGAAGACTAAAGAGTAAACCTTGCTTGCATTCATTCTCTAAGGATTAACAAGGTTAGTAATAGGCTATAGGCTCGACTGCAAGGAGAGAAGGAAGCAGCTTGACTTTCACGACTATCAGGGCACCTACTGAACTAGATGCAACTCAAAAGAAAGCTCCAACTCTATCTAGTGAAGGTTTAGGCTTTCTTTGCTTGCCTCGGACAAGCTTTTTTCTTTCCTTGCGTCTCTGACTTCTGCTTCTGCTAGGTGAAGAAGCTATGAGACTATTTAAAGGCTTATTCGAGCCAGTCTAGTAGGCATCGCTTTCTATCGGAACCGTTAGCCTCGCCCCATTAAAAAAGCTATCAATCTGATTCCCGAAGTCAAAGTAACCCACCTGGCAAGAGTGAAACTCTCTCCTTGACGTATTGATGGTTCCATCCTCTCTTAGTCTTTGCTCTGCCTCGTACTACCTTCGCTCCTAACTACCTAACGCCGAGCTAAGTGCCCTCCTTTCCATCTCCGTCTTAGTAGAGCTTCCACCTCCTTTCTCCTTTTTAGAAGTTACTGTTTACTCATCTTTTCCGAAGTGAGCATATACTGAATCTCCCCTAGTGTAAGAAAGTGGATTTCTATTTCTAAAACTTGCCTCTTGTAAGTAAGTGTATAAAATAGCATATCTAAGTTAGTTTGAAAGCCGGGTTATTTTAATCCCAATGCCCTCTCTCTTTGGACATTGTTCGAGTTCTCTAGCGCCTGAGTCTGTTACGGTGAGTGAGGAAGCCTTTCAATTGAAAGCAGGCCTTTCTTTTATTCAAGTAGGAATTATGGGCAAGCTAGCAATTCTTCAAGTGAGAGTGTCCTTACATCCAGTGCTACATTTAGAGTTCCAGTTGCAGGAAAGGGAAAGAGACTTAGGAGAGCCAGCAGGCGCCAGCAAGCTAGGTTTTAAGTTAGCAATCTTGTGATTTCCTTGCCATCCAATTACAATTACAGTAGCTATCTAGTTTCAGTGCCAGTGAGTAAACCAGTTCAAGCAAGGGTAAAAGCATATTCCGATTCCGACGGGATGATTATAGAGTAATATGCTAGGCCAGTTTCCAATCATCCTGTTTTAGTTTGTCGTGCCAGGCGAGCGGGTTCCCTAGGCAGTAATTGGTTGCAGGGCATTTTCCTTGGATGTATTTTCTGTCCTATAGATATAGAACAACAGGTAAAGCCTTAATGAAACCTTTGGGTGATCAAAGAAGAGAATCTCTCCTTTTCTACGAATCTACAACTCTCTTTACTGAGCGAGACTCTACCCAGATCTAAAGAATTCGCCAAAGAGCCTTCTTCTAACTAGGAGAGTCAGCAAGCTACCGGAAGCGAAGCTTCAGGCTCCCCCTTTGAATTTCCAATTCCTTCTTTTCGTTCTACTTAGGTGGAGCAATCCGAACTCTCGACAGAATATAAAAGAGCGTCTTCGAACCTGTGCAGACACCTCAACGAACTCATGTGGACACTCCTCAGCCCGAGCCGAGGACAATCTCTAAAAAATACACATTAAGATGTTGACCCGTTTTTCTTTTCTTTGCTGATTCCTCTCAATGAAATTTGCCATGTTGCACTAAGTTACTTACGTATGTATGCATGCGGTCCGGGAACACTTTGGGGTGAACACCCATCCGAACAAGTAGGGTCAATAGTTCAGCATTTAGGCCGTAACATTTAGCAACAAAAAAATCTTTAACCCAACAAGTGCTCTCCGAACCAAGCTAGATAGTCTCCTATCACTAGGCTCACCAACCAACCTGGACTTTGATTCTGATTATTCCTACCGGATATCAAAACCATAAGGATTGTTTCCAGCCATGAGTTCCCATATTACATAAGCGCTCTTGGGTGGGCTGGGCCATTCCATCAAATCTTTGAGAAGGGGCCCAATCTCGTATTTGATGGTCGGCGTGGCGATAGGCTTCGCTTCTACGACAGCCTTCCCAGCCGTTGCAAAGACTGAGCGAGAACGGTAAGGGGCGCACAAAGAATGTCGTTGCGCGGGGATGCGATTAGCCAAGCTGGGGCAAACAAAGCCGTCCGGCCCCCTACCGGATTAGGAATGCGAAGGCCTTTCCTTCGAAAGGAGACCGGGGAAATAAAGAGCTATGCTATTGACCGACCCTTTCGTAGTGACTTCGAATCAATAGTCCTATCCTTTTTTCTCATTTTGTTTTAGGCGGGCCGAATAGAGAATGAAATGCAGAAATACGGGAAGAGTTCCAAACCTTTTTTTTTTTTAAGGGCTGCTCGCCCTACCGAAGTACTAAAGGCTTTCGAGGCTTACACCTCCCTATTACACGACCTAAAAAAAGGTAGCTTGCTGTAGCGCCCTTAGAATAAATCTAAGCCTTTTGAAGCGCCAGTAGTTGTAGCTGTGGGTAGGGCTCTCGTTATTATCGCTCCGGGTTTCTATCTATATGACCTCCGGGCGGTACAAAGTAAACCTCTTCAGTATAGGCAGGTAGTAACCTAACCTTTAAGAGTATGTTCAAGGGGGGGGCCTCTTATCTATCAATGGAAAGATCTCCGTGCGTGGCGTGATAAGGAATCCTAGAAAAGATCGATTGAGACTCCCTCCCCGGTCCCACGAAGATCTCTACGTACTTGTCCAGTCCAGGACAACTGAGATCTTCCGGTCTGCGTGCGTGGGAGCAGCTCAAATAAAGAAGAGTCTGGTCTGAATTCAGGCCCGGCCCGCCCGTCTGCTGCTAGATCCGGGAATGGCGCCAGGCGAGGGCGCCGCTCTGCAGCGGCCGGCCCCCGGACTATGCAAAAGAATCGAGGCCGGGGGGTCTCGCCCATAGTGGTTCCCCCCCGCCTTTGGTGATTGACCAAACAAAGAGGCCTAGATCTATGCCCCTTAATGAATCGAATGGTCCTTCGACCCCTTCATTTGATTCCGACGGCCGGCATAGATAGATCTCATGAGACCCGCCCACTATTACTACGAAAAAAGCCCTGCCTTTTTCCTTCGCTACTAGGAGAGTCAGCAACTTCTATTAGCGCCGGACCTTGAGTCGAATTGATCGTGTCATGTGCAACGTCCATCAATGATGGTTCATTAATGTCCATTGATTTAGACTCCTTCCCCCTTCCCAACTACGAATAAGATCGAGAGGAGCCCAAAAAAACCAAGAACGAAAACGGAAGCCTTTCGATTCACTCCCCATTCTCTCTTAAATAAAGCTCGCCCTCGAGCCCTGGGCAGGTCGGCCGGGTCTTTCCCTGTTGTTCTGTTCCCGCCACGAGAAAGACGCACAGAAGGAAGAGGTATGCCCAGCGCGCGGAGGATCCGTTGAGAGTTTCTGTTGTCTCGGTAGGGAACTTTACGATCTTTTCCCCTATTGTATTGAATAAAAAAAAAGAATAGGTCAGTGCTACGGCCCTATCTTGTTTGATCCAATATTGACCGGGGACGAGCCCCGACTTCCATAGGTCCTTTCCTTGGTTTTACCTCCCGTAGTGGTCCTTGCTTTTAATAAAGCGGAGCGGGGCCAATTTCTCGTACTTGCTCAGCGGTCAGCCCCCATTCGAATTACGTTTAGGGGTTGGTTTTTCGCTTTTGCCAGATCTAGAGAGATACTACGAGTCCTCCGTCCCAGATTCCATCGCCGCGGCCATCTGGTTCACCGGTACTACCAAAAAGTCTCATGCTTACGTTACTACTGTTACTGATGGTTTGATTATCTTGGACCCCGGTCGGTCGTGCTTCTGGTTTCCATTCCCATCATCATATTGATATGATCAATCTCCTCGCGCTCTGCCATAAGAACTTGGAGTCCGTATCATGGTGAAGGTAAGGTAACGCTGTGATTCTTGCTCAAAAAACAGACCGAACGCGTTCGAGTTATTGGCTCGTCCAACCCGGCAGCATTCATGAGTCGCTCGTTCAACTGTCCCTCGGAGACACGGTCGAGAACATGCACGGTTGCCCCCCGTCCTTTCTTGCTCTCGGTCCCACCCAGCAAGATACGGCTCAGCCAAAAAACGTGAGCGCCCCTGCGCGAGCCTTATTTTTTTAGTAAAGTCAAGCTTTGGCTCCCTAAAGAAAGAAATGGATCAAAAAAAGGGGGGACTTCTGCAACGGGCTATACCACCCAAACCAACTGAGGGAAGTCGCATCCGCCCCATCGCAAGCACCTACAATGTCATGATCACATTGGTTTACCCTTTTTTTTCTTTGGTAGTTCAACGGACGGTCGCCCCTCCAACAAGAAAAGGTATAAATATGGAAACTTCTCTGCCATTTGGATCGGAGAATTTATGGAGGAAATCGGCTTTTAAATTTCCAGAAACCACACGATTATATAGCCAAAGGGAATACGCCGCGCCTAAAATCATCCCAAGCGCTGCTAATGTGGCTACTAAGCTATTTCTTTGGAAAGCTCCTACTGAGATGGGAAATTCCCCGATAAAGCTGCTAGTACCAGGTGAACTCATATTGGCCAAAGTGGAAGAGAAGGAAATGGTAGAGAGATTCGGCATGGTGCTCACTAACCCTCCGTAATATCTAACAAGTCGAGTCTTATGTCGGTCATATAGAACACCAACACATAGAAAAAGGGCTGAAGGAACCAGTCCATGACTTAACATCGGTGGAATGCTACCTCCAATTCCCTGTATGTTCGATAGAGCCAAAGATTCCCCCCCACTGATCGGAGTACGCCGATTACCCCCCGAACCGTACAAGATAGTTACCGCCTATCATACGGCTTTCTAACTTCACTTTTTTTTTCTGGTCGTTCCGCTCTGTCGATCGATGGTAGTATAAGAGATCTGATCTGTAACCCCCCGAAATTATTTACATAATGGTTCCTGCTTTCTACCCATAGTTAGCATGTATCTCCCCGGGTCATACTTGAGTATCACATCGTAGACCCCCACCCCAACTCTATCTTCCTTATCAGTGAACCGGAAATAGTGCATAGGTACTTTTCAATGCAGCGGGGACGAGACGACGTGACATACTACGATCACGTACAGAAGTGCTGCCCTTCGGCTCGGCAATATGGAACCTCTCAACAGCTCCCGTTCCTTTATGAGGTCCTATCGGGATAGGTAGGCCCAGCCCGACGCCTTTCCCCTCCCCCCTGCTTAGCGTTCCACTTGTGATCCTGGATGCAGTGGAGGATTTTTTAAAAAGCGCCCGAATCTTCCCCCTCCCTCCATAAGACCCTTTCCCCCTCGAGAAAGAGAATAAAGGGTTGATTATCTTCTTTCATGTGAACGGCCCTATCTTGTATCGAAAGGTTTTTCGTGCTATACACCACGTTGAGAAAGACCAGCCTCCTATGTACCGTACCATTTTTTTACCCCGAAAGGGAGGTCCTCCTTATGATGCTACGGACGGCTGTCCGAAGTGCAAGGGGTAAACTCGGACGAGGATAGGATTGCGCGCGCCGGGCCCTCCCTTCGGGTGTCATATTTTGGCCGAGTTTACCGTACCTCCGGCCCTTATGTTACGCGACCGTAATCTTTTTTACGTTCGACCGCTGTTACGCCAGAAATCAAAGGTTCCACACGAGCTCCCGTTCTGCGGCGTGGTGGCAGGACCGATAGGAGATTGGCTCCGGGTGTAGATAGGGTCAAATCCGCAGGAGTCATGCAAATACATAGGCCCCTTCCCCTCTCTTTTAGATGAATGGGGTGGTTTATAACGTCTTTTCCTATCTACGGTCCCTCGGAGCGAGGGGTTAGGCAGGTAGTACGGGCCCTCTGACTTCCAGCTATGTGTTGTGCGGCTCCCGCGAAGCGAATGAAGGGAAGCTCGAAGAGCTTACGCTTACTCTCAGCCTCTTTGATTGGTAGGCGGGCGGGCTAAGCCCCCTACTTAAGATTCCATTCATAAGGGTAATTTTCTGTTGTCGTGACGCTTTGGTTAGGCCGACTACTAGACTGCTAGAGGTTACTTCTAGCTTCTATAGGGGCCTTTCCACTTTGGTGTAGTTTTAGTTTGTATTGGTACTGAATGAACATATCAAACAAAGGCGAGCAGTAGTTGCCCTTCTCCGGCCTGGGAAAGGCAGCGAACTCTAGAAGCTAGGGCGTTGTTCACCTTTGGACACGAACACTCTTCCGTTCTCAGCGTAAACCCGCCTTAGAGATTGAACGGCAATAAGATAAGTCGACGTTCAATCTAAGACAGCGCTGATAGCTTGTAGTGAACAGCCCCCTTATTTACCAACCGAAAGCAGCCTTTGGTACTTAACTTAAGTAGTTCAGGTTTGGAACCCTTGCAACTATGATAGAAAGCCGTTTGCTTGTTGCCAAACCCTTCGCCTTTCTTTTGTTTTGAATCAAAGTAGGTCGCGACTGTTGTATTTTTGTTAAGTAGGTCGGGGGAAGCTACCGCTTATACGACAGCTCTGCTTCCTCGTCTTGCTTCTGGCAAAGCTTCTACTTTGCTTGCTTCTCTCGCGCTTGCTTGCGCGAAGGCTTATAATAGAAAGTCCTTTTCGCTAGGTCCAAAAGCTTCCGTCAAAGCGAAAGATCTGATCCAACTGAAATCCCGCATATCCGCTGCGCTCAATATGCGGCTACGGCTAGGCGATCATATCGTGCCATAAAACAATTTTTTATGTATAGAGAGATCCCCTAGATATACAGATAGAATAGATGTTCATGGATAGACAGACATTCCATTGATTCTGAGTTTTGGGGCTGAAAAAGCTCGTCGATCCAAATGATTCATTCTTGTGGTCTCTCTTCGCCCCCCGCCCCGAAACTGACCCACAGCACTGCGCCCATTCGCTTCGCGCGCGGGAAGGCAACGAAGTTCAGTTCATGAGACCGCGGCGGAGTGGAGCAGCCGCGACACGAAGTTCCTTACCTTAGCTGGATCTCGCTGGTGCCACCTAAACGGTAAGTAGGCGACGGATGTGTGACGTTTGGAGTTGTCGTTCGTGCACCTGTCCCCAATGGAAGAATGAGTGATCCGTTCCCCTGCGGATCATGGCCTTACCACTCGGTCCCCGATGGCCAGCGGGGGATTCGGTATAGCAGCTTACGTTTTTTTGCGCTGCGCGTTCCCGCTGGACTGGACACGTGTTAGCTGTAGGAAGTATGGTTCCGAAAGTGACTTCGGTTCGCCAGTTCAGGCTCAACTCCTCGCTTTACGTTAGCGGACCTACACTACAGGTCGGGCCGGGGCTCTGCGCTCTTTCTTTCTGTGTGGGACGATGCCGGGGAGAGAAGGGAATGCGTCGAGGCGGCGAACAACAACAACACAACTACATTTTTGCTTTTCCCTCCATCCATGAGATGAGCCCAGTGCATTGGACCGATGGATAAGAGAACTGAGCTGGCCTAAAGCTTGGGCGCTCTACGTACGATGTAGACTCCATCAGATACATATCGATTTCTTTCTGATGGATCAAGAATAGTTGTCTTATCAATAGATAGAAATAGGGGAT